TTCTGACCACACATAAAAATGACATTGCCATAAATTCACAAGGTAATATTGCCACTTATTCATCAGAAGTGGCGTATCTTTTGAAACCAGAATCCATTTTCCTTGATATCTAACATAATGCATGAAAGGATCCTTGAAGACCCGTAAGATCGCCGAAAAATAATTAACAAACACTTTGACAAGATGTTTAATTTTTCCATAGAAATATATTCGCTCAAAAAAGCCCCTATAAGAAGTTAATCGTATATGAGAAGATTGGTTACGTAGAAAAAGGAAAATGGATTCGTATTCACATAGATAAGAATTATATAGGAACAAGACTAATCTTCGATTTTTGAAAAAAAAAATCAATTTTTTTGAAGTACTAAGACTATTCCAATTACAATACTCGTGAAAAAAGAACCGTAATAAATGAAAAGAAGAGGCATCTTTCACCCAGTAGCGAAGGATTTGAACTAAAATTTCCAGATGGAGGGGATAGGGTATTAATACATCTGACACATAATTTAAATGTGGGAATTTATCCTCTAAAAAAGGAAATATGGAATGACTTGATCGTAAATTATAAGATTTTGCGATTTCTTCTTCCTCTAAGGAAGATACTAATCGTAGGGGAAATGGAATTTCCACAATGACTGCAAACCCTTCTGATAGCATTTGAGAATACAAATTTTTGTTGTACCCCAAAAATGGATTTTTGTTAGAAGAATTAGTGAAAAAAAAAAAATGATTCTGGTGATACATTCGAGTAATTAAATGTTTTACCATTAGGAAACTGGATTTTTTGTCATAACCGTAATTTTCCAACAAAATGGATCCAGTTAAAAAATGATCATGAGAAAATGCATAAATATACTCCCGAAATATAAGTGGGTATAGGAAGTCACGTTGCCGAGATTTATCAAGTTGTAAATATCCTTGAAATTCCTCCATTTTTAATTTGATTTGAACCGGGGATACTATAATGGATTTATTGGGTTATCAAATGATACATAGTGCGATACAGTCAAAACAAGGTATTACAGTAAAAAAAGAATAATAATAGATACCTCGTAAATAGGTAAGACTTATCAACGGATTCTCTATCCTCTCTTTTCGTTTCCCATGTAATCTAATGAGTTTAGATTTTAGGATATTAGGATAAAAAGATGGTTAGAAATCCTTTATTTTTTCAACCCAATCGCTCTTTTGATTTTGGAAAAAAACTCTTTATCAATATACTGCTTCTTCTACACATTCCCCTCGTACCCCATAATGTAGAGTAACTAATAGTTAGGACTTATAAATTATAAAAAAATCGATAACTCACTGATAAGAAAAGTCCTTCCCGCATCACGCACTAATATAGTTTTAACGTCTAATTAGATCGGGTAATCATTCGAATTAAGAACATAAGCCCGTTACTTTTTCTTTCTCTATAATTGGAGCATAGGGCTCTATCCATTTATTGATTCGACCCAACTTGACTTTTTTTTCGCATCAAGAATTCAAACAAGGTTTGGCCCAATCTAGTAAGGTAAAAATATTACTAGAATTTTCCATTGATACGACATGCTGCTTTTTCCATTCATTCCTTTCAGGATCAGTCGCGGTCTTACAAACTCTACCGATAGTATGGACGAATCTGTTACTTCATAGAAATGTGTAAAAGATGCTAGCCGCACTTAAAAGCCGAGTACTCTACCATTGAGTTAGCAACCCCAAAAATATCACAAATTTTTCTGTGTAGATAGAATCGGAATAAAAATAAAAAAAGAAATGAAATTACATGACGTAATCAAAATATTCCAATAAAAAAACTTATTATATGATACAAAAGTAACTTTTTGTATAACAGAAAATACAATGAGACCATCATGTGCGTGAAAAGCAAAGGTCATGAAACTAAGATAACTAGCTTGATTTATACACGATCGGATTATATTTGTTTGATACACTGTTGTCAATATGAATGTGAATAGTGAAAAACGACTACAATGGAGAAAACAAAAGAATTTTAAATGAATAAAAAACACATGGAAAGAACCATTTGTAAATCTATTTCAATTTTAAATAGATAAAGCTAATAAAAAATTCGATTATCTAATTATATTTATATATAATAAATAAGAGAAAAGAATGAAAAAAAAACTACGGACTTGGATTGGCACTATAGAGATAATCAACATAGATCGACATAAAAGATGTAGGCGAAAGAATAAATTAAGGACGAAGTAGCAAAAAATCTATCGGGTTTATTCAATTCATAAATAGAAATAACTAAAAAAACTTAATCCCCCTTTTTTATTTGTTCAGAGAATTGCAACAAAATAACCTCATTGATGGAGTAATGTACAAATTTTTCTTTCTAGTATAGAATCAATTAGTTCATTTAGTAACTTGATTGATCTTTTTTCTATTCATCTTAGATCAATTTATATCAATAAAAATCTATTTTTGACGTTATCGAAGACGAACTTTTAAGGTAATAAGTGTAGTATGAATAGAACAAGAGAGGGGGAAATAATAAAGAAAAGGTTAGCCAAAGCTATATACAAGTTATCCACACCCTCTTTTTTTTAATTTCATTAATGGAATTTCGTTTATTGATTAAGGTGAAGTTCCGTCAAAACCCCTGCCTTCTTTAAAATATCATGAACAGTTCCTGTAGGTTGAGCACCCTTTTCAAGGAAATATATAATAGCAGGAACATTTAAATAGGTTTGATTCTTTATCGGATCATAAAAACCCACTTTACGAAGATCTCTTCCTTCTCTTCGAGATCGAACATCAATTGCAATGATTCGATAAACGGCTCATTGGGATAGATGTAAATTAACAATACCCCCCCTAGAACCGTATAAGAAGTTTTCTCCTCGTACGGCTCGAGGAAATTCAATGTATAGAATTCAAATTAATGTCAAATGGATCCATAGATTATTAAATCTATTAGACTATGATTTAAATACTTTTTTCTTCTTTTTTTTTTTGAAAAAAAACTCATTCTTATCCCCATAACTCAAGTTGGATAACTCTCACTCAACGGAAAACAACCCTTAAGCTTAAGCATTTCATTTATTGAGTGGTCTCTAACCCCTTTATTTTTGCCTGTCTCCTTTCGAATCTATTTCGATTCTTCATTCTGATCTAGTTTAGTTATTGAGACAATTGAAAAATGAAAAAGATTTTTCCTTGTTTCGGATCCTGTATCCTTGCCTTGAATCATTGGGTTTAGACATTACTTCGGTGATCTTTAATCGTTTCAAAATGGCAGCAACATACCATTTTTTGTGATTTATTTTTATCAAAGAATCATATAAATACTGGATTCTCGCGTGATACACTTTTGATCAAATTTGACGTTTGAATTTGCAACTTGGTCGAATTGGATCCTTTCGATTTCTACACCGAACATATACTTACGAAGTAGTTTGAACTTATTGATTGACACTAACCCTAGATCTCTGCCCTTGATAAATGAATCAATACTTTCTACTCGAGCTCCATCATGTACTATTTACATCAAAACCCTCAAAAAATAAGGGTTCTAGTGGAACAGAACAAACGATGTCGAGTCAAGAGCATCTTCATTCCTATATAATATAAAATGGTGGGTGTAAGAATCCACAGTGGATCATGTCCTTCAAGTCACACGTTGCTTTCTACCACATCGTTTTAAACGAAGTTTTACCATAACCTCTAATTTCTTGGAACTGGTATGTAATTGATTCATTTATGGAATCATGTATAGTCATTGGTTTAGTTGGTCCATAGTAATCTATACTCTTATGACATGAGTCGTTTTTGAAAAAGTATTAGCAATAATTAAATTTATTTAAATGAAACCCATATTTTATTGTAGATATTAGATCAATAATATTTTTTTGTTTTTGGATGAGTGCAATAGAGATTTTTTTGAATTTCTAATTTCTATAAATTAAGAAATAATTAATTATGATACGAATAAGTAAGAATCTCCATCTTTCAATTTATTCGATAGAATCGATTCACGAGTTTCACACTTCTTGGAGTACCAACGACTCATAAGAAATCATTAAAAAGATTTAAGTTATTGAAAATTTACTACCTCAATTGTGTAATAAAAAAGGATTTTTGACATTTTCTTATCATAAATAAATGCATATTCGGATTAACCCATCAATGATTTGAAACAAATAGATAGATCAATAATCAAAATCTTTTTCACAAAAATAGCAATAAAACAATCAAAATACATAATAACAATACATATCAGCATTTTCTGCCTAGTTTAGTTAACTTAAGAGACTCAATAATCTTTCCCTAAAATGAAAGTAAAAAAGATGTATGAATAACCCCTGTCTGAATTGTTACTTGGATTTACAATTATCCATTACAGACAAACAAAAAATACGAAAAAATGAGGTGAAAAGAAATACCTAATATGTTACATACGTAACTTGATTCTTTGTTAATAAGATTCTTACAAATATTCAAATGGATATCTTCCATTATGGATTAACTCCTATCTACCCCCCCAATTATATAGAGTAGATGCATCATAAATAAAAAAAAGATCTTAGGGGGGGGGGCTGGCCCGGTTTCGGAGGTGCTAGACTATCTTGTATAAGGCCAAAGTCAAACAGATCTAGATTAAAGGATTGTTGCTACCTATTTTTTTTTTATTTTACTCGAAATTTGAGTACCCTAAATAGGTCTTAAGACCTTCGTGTTTCTAATTCATAAATCCACAGAAAAAAAAAAAAAAGAATAATCGGGTTTCACACACCATTTAAGGGATAGAGAATAAGAGAGGCTTTCGCATTTCTTTTCTATTTTAAATGCATCATTTAAAGAAAATAAGAAAGAACAACCACATTCTATCGATATCTAATACTAGACTCTTAAGCATAAGGGTGTTTAAAAGGGCAACCTTTAGTCTGACGAATAGTTTTCTCTAGATCTTAGAATATACTATTCGATAATATGCATACTCTGGGACGGAAGGATTCGAACCTCCGAATAGCGGGACCAAAACCCGTTGCCTTACCACTTGGCCACGCCCCATTTATATTCAACACTAATAAACACTAATATTGGTAATGGTTGGTCGTCAATTCCAGTTGAAATATTTATAGAAAAAATTAGCTTGTTGCTTGGATTTTGATACGTTTATCGATGCAATTAAACTTACTTTATTGATCATTACATATAATTCCATTAAGATATTGTATGAAAGTAGGATTTCTTCTATTCTCTTTTTTTTTTTTTTGAGAAAAAAAAGGATTTTTGATTGGCTGAGTTCAAATCAAAGAAAGGTTTTTTGACCTACTTTATGTTAGTAATTTTTCCCTTATATCATAGGACTAATAGGGGATTAATAAGTCAATCAAATCAAAAGAAATACAATTATCTTCAAGAACAAAGAAAAAACAAAAAAATTGTTATGCTTAATATCTTAAGTTTCATCGGTATCTGTCTTAATTCTTTCCTTTATTCAAGTAGTTTTTTCGTCGCCAAATTGCCTGAGGCCTACGCTTTTTTGAATCCAATAGTAGATGTTATGCCTGTAATACCTCTCTTTTTTTTTCTATTAGCTTTTGTTTGGCAAGCTGCCGTAAGTTTTCGATAAGATTTTTAAGACTGTCCGAGACAAATTCATGATTTACTAGAAAAAAAGATTATAACTAGTTATAAGATCAGACAAGTCGTACATACAGTCTGTACCTTTGAGTTGAGTCCAATATTGAAATTCTTCTATAGCTGTGATAAATCGAGATCACTCTCATTTTCTTATTCTTACGTTTTTCCATTGAACGAGCCTGTTAGAATCCCAAACAATATATAATTGTGGGTATGAAATCCAATTTTTAGTAATGAAAGATTCAACTGTTAAAAATTTTTACTATTTCTAGAAATCACTTCACTGCATTTCTTGGTGTCAAAATAGGTTAAAATAGAGAATCTATTCTCTTTTTTTTTTTTTTATGATCTTGGAGATTGTGTAATGCTTACTCTCAAACTATTTGTTTATACAGTAGTAATATTCTTTGTTTCGCTCTTCATTTTCGGATTCCTATCTAATGACCCGGGACGTAATCCGGGACGCGAAGAATAAAAAAACTCTTATTTTTTTCCTTGCTTGATTTTTAAATGTTCGTAACATTTTATCTATTCCACATCTTTCCTCAACTATAAAAAAATACCAAGTAATTGACAGAAACGGAAAGAGAGGGATTCGAACCCTCGGTACAAAAAACTCGTACAACGGATTAGCAATCCGACGCTTTAGTCCACTCAGCCATCTCTCCCCAAATTGAAAAAGGATAATTACTATGATACATTGTATAAAAAATAAAAAATGAAGGCTTGAAAAAAGCCCTTCTTTATCTCTCTTTATTATCTTTATCTACCCTTATTATATGGATGTATAATTATATACATCTAAAATTATATCGATATATATAATTATATCGATATATCGATGGATATCTATAAAATCGATAAAAACTTTTATCAGCAATTCCATTTAGATAAATTAGATAAAGTCAGGGCTCAAAAGAAAAGATATCTCCAATCCTAATATATAAATAATACCAATATATTAAAGATTACTAAAAAAAAAATCTATATTCGATTTAAAAAATAAAATATAAAGAGGTACTTTATTTATTTTATTTCATCCGAAAAGTCCTTTTCTTTTTATTTCCCCGGCCTGGCCTGGTCAGTACCTAGCCGGGCTTTTTTTGTTCCAATGAAGCGTCGATAAAATTATTTATTTAATTTAAAATGAAAAACACAAAATTTTTTTGAAACAAAAAAAAATCGAAACAACAAGAATCATAAGAAGAATTATTCTTTCGATTCCTATGATACAGAAAAAGATCATATAGAATCAAAGTACCTGCCATTCGTTATTATTATTCTTTATTACTTTACGGGAAAAAACTATTTTTTTAATTAAAATGAGTCCTCTTTTCCTAATCTCATTATTAGCCCTGACGAAAATAAGTCAACGCTCGAATTTTCATGATTCTTTTCTGATCCGATCTTTTTTTTACTACGACTTATTTTCGTCTTCGACAAAAGGTCCATTTATATACAATAATTGTATTGTAGCGGATATAGTTTAGTGGTAAAAGTGCGATTCGTTCTATTAATCCCTTAATAGTTAAGGGATCCTTCGGTTTTATTAATATTCCGATCAAAAACTTTATTTCTTAAAAGGATTTAATCCTTTACCTCTCGATGAAAGATTCGAGGAAAAATATAAATTCTCGTGATTTGTATCCAAAAAGAAGTTCAAAATTGAAAAAAAAATTGGATCATGAAATTACGAAACATAATTTTATTGAATTGGATCAATACTTCCAATTGAAGGAATAAGGGATCCATGGAAAAAGGTGCAATTATTTCTAATCGTAACTAAATCTTCAATTTTTTCTTTGTATTTGTTTTGTATAAGGGAGATTGAAGCAAAACAAAATAGCTATTAAACAATGTCTTTGGTTTACTAGAGACGTCGACATCATTTTTTAGCTC